CCAAAAAAGCTTCTTACCTTATTTTATACATAGGTCATCCCATCACGTCAGCAGTAGATAAAAAGTGGGTAAAACACCCATTTTTCCAATAGATGGTTCAAATTGGTTTATCGACATGAGTGTTATATATCGAAAAAAAAAATTCCAATATAGTAAAAACCAGCCTTGTATTAACGTAGTGGTAGAAAGAGTACCATGCTGCACCGGATTTCAAACGTTTTCGCTTTAACCATGCTATTGGAACTACTTTATTGGTTCATAGAGAATCAAAATGGATTTACCAAAAACTCGCGAAATGCTATGGTTCTTCCATATGATTTCTGAAATTATTCAAAAGTAATTCGCGGGATTAGGCACCTTTTTTTAGTTATAACAAAAAAAGGTGCAGCTGGTCAGATCCAGCCCCTTTTTTGAAAAAAAAAAACAACTCGCACACACTCCCTTTCCAAAAAAGATCAATACACCAAGCACTACACTTAGATTTATTGGATTTGTTGCTAAAATATCGGTATTAAACCCGAAACTCCCGGCGGATGACCAGTAACCCAAATAAACAACAGAATCGGTTACGTTTTTCATATGATCTCCCTAGAATAAAAAAGGCAAAAAAGTTCTTTTTGAATCACTTCGCCCCCCCTGTATTTTCTTTCTAAACCTAAACAGTGTAAAAATTCTATTCTATATAGAACTAGATTTTACTTTTTCAATTTCGACTACGAATGAGAATTAGATACTGACTCGGACTTATGTTACTTGTGAAATAACCCGTGTTTGTTGAAATATTTTAGTTCTATTGGACTAAGATAAGAAGGGGAAGGAAAAAGTAAGATGATATGCAAACACCCTCACCCAAAATCCGTCCTTCCTGGAAATTGGGCATTATCTTAACTAATATAAGGAATTGTAGGAGGGAATTTTTGGCTGGGAAGGGTGGGGGAATAAAAAATGTAGTTTTGAGTTAGATTTCTAGGATTCGATTAAACAAAGGGATTTGCAAATAAAAGCGCTAATGCTACAACTAATCCATAAATTGTTAAAGCTTCCATGAAAGCCAGACTAAGCAATAAAGTACCTCTTATTTTCCCCTCCGCCTCGGGTTGTCTCGCAATACCTTCTACAGCTTGGCCCGCAGCAGTACCCTGACCAACTCCAGGTCCAATAGAAGCAAGTCCGACAGCTAATCCAGCAGCAATAACGGAAGCAGCAGAAATCAGTGGATTCATTAGAAGTTCCTCACACCAAAATAAAGAAAATGGTTAATGATACAAGCAACCAATGAATTATAGAACTCCACTTTTCATCACTAAAATTGATCCAGGCGAAGTAACTCATAACTCTGGTGTGAAGTTCCACACAGTTACTTCGTCCGTTGCTTTGTCCCGAATTGTTCGTTCTATTCTTTACTTGATTTCGTTGCTTATTCAATTCCCAGTCACATACGAAACCGAAGTAGTTCTATTGATGAAATCCCCGTCTAAATTCATAGGAATAAACTAAATTAGATCTCCCCTTACGTCATATATACCTAATCCATTATCACATATACAAGCCCGCCTTGGATAATGTAAACCTACTCTTCCTATCTTAGAGTCAATCAGATTCTCGAATACGTTTTCGAAAAAAGTTGACTTATAATCATTAGATTTGAAATACCTAGGGCACCACTCGCTCCCCTACCACCTTAGTTTTTAAGAATCGAGTTTTTTCTCTTTTATTCTTTTTTTCATTTCATTATTCTAGAAAAATAGACGAATTCATTAGATCGAATTATTGCAGAACAATTTTAGTATTTGATTGATTTAAGCTCATGCAATTCCAATTTTTGTAAAACAAACAATACAATATCCTAATATTAGTATTACTTTGCTTTTATCGAAGCTAAAAAGCTTATTTCAAAATCAAAAACTGTCAATGATGACCCTCCATCGATTCTCCTATATAAGCCGCAGCTAAAGTTGCAAAAATAAGAGCTTGAATACCACTTGTAAATAATCCAAGGAACATGACAGGTATCGGAACCACTAAAGGTACTAAAGAAACAAGAACAACAACTACTAATTCATCAGCTAATATATTCCCGAAAAGTCGAAAACTAAGTGATAAAGGTTTTGTGAAATCTTCTAAGATATTAATAGGTAAAAGAATTGGAGTTGGTTGAATGTATTTACCAAAATAACCTAATCCCTTTTTGCTAAGACCCGCATAAAAATAGGCTAGTGACGTGAGTAAAGCTAAAGCAACAGTAGTATTTATATCATTCGTAGGTGCAGCTAACTCCCCTTCAGGTAACTGTATCAGTTTCCAAGGTAAAAGAGCCCCGGACCAATTCGAAACAAAAATAAACAGAAACAGAGTTCCAATAAAGGGAACCCAAGGACCATATTCTTCTCCAATCTGAGTTTTACTCACGTCTCGAATGAATTCAAGAATGTATTCGAAAAAATTCTGACTGCTAGTCGGAATAGTTTGTGGATTCCGAATAGCGATAGCGGTTGAACCTAATAAGATAGCAATTACAACCCAAGAAGTGATAAGTACCTGAGCATGCACTTGAAAACCCCCGATTTGCCAATACAAATGTTGGCCTACTTCCACACCGGATATAGCATAGAATGTGTTGATGGAACATGATAGAACGTTCATATTGCCCTCTGACAGAAATAGAACTTGAAAAGGAATTATTTTGATTCAATCATCGCTTTTTTCTTTTTCTATTTTGTATACCAACAAATCACATAATATCCCCATTGATTTTTCTTTTTTCATTCCAGACCCATACAAGCAATTCTAAAAATCTATGGAAATCAAAAAGTCATTTTATCTTATTATTAATCAAGGCTTTCTTATATATCTAGAACGACCCTCACAAATAGCAAATACTAGTTTGTTAAGAATTAATCGGATCGAAGCTATAGCGTCATCATTCGCTGGAATCGAAATATCTGCAAGATCTGGGTCACAATTTGTATCAATTAAACAAATTGTTGGAATTCCCAAAGTGATACATTCTCGAAGAGCCGTATCTTCTTCTTGCTGATCAATGATGATTACAATATCGGGTAAACCTGTCATATATTTAATCCCACCCAGATACGTTTGCAAGTGCGATAATTGTCTCTTCAACATCGCTGCATCTCTTTTCGGAAGACGGTTGATCCCCCCCGTTTTTTGTTCCATTCTTAAATCCCGGAACTTATGAAGTCGTGTTTCTGTCGTGGACCAATTCGTTAACATACCACCAAGCCATTTTTTATTAACATAATGACATCGAGCCTTTATTGCAGCTCGGGCTACTGAATCAGCTGCTTTTTTTTTGGTCCCAACAATTAAAAATTGGTTTTCCTTACTTGCTGCATCAAAAACTAAATCACAAGCTTCGGATAAAAAACGCGCCGTTCTCGTAAGATTTATAATATGAATACCTTTATGCTTTGCAGAGATATAAGGTGCCATTCGCGGATTCCACTTTCTAGTACCATGACCAAAATGAATTCCCGCTTTCATCATCTCTTCCAAATTGATGTTCCAATATCTTTTTGTCATTTCTCTCCACACTTCCTCTCTTTTTTTTTTAAAGAGACGACGTACCCCGAAATAAAATAAATAATTGTTCCGATGGAACCTTCCGGAGATTGGCCATTGAGACACAATCCATGGCTCCTTTCTATTTGTATTCCTGGTTATTTTTCTTACTTATTATACTTTATACTTACTTAATTCTTAATTTATATTTAGAATTAATTTAAATTATCAAATGGCCGGATCAACTACAGACTAGTTAAACGGGATGAATCCGCTCTTAGAAATCATTAAATCCCAGAAATGATTGTTCTGATGTATCATGGGAATTCTTTGAAATGTAAGAATGAAATAAATCTCTATGGTGGAACAAAATATTTTTCATTTTCCCCTCAAATAAATTGTTCTTTTTATTATTTTGGTGCCTGGAACGATGTACTAATTCTTTGAATCCGGTACCAACGGGTATCATACTGCCCAAAACAACGTTTTCTTTTAGGCCCTTCAACCAATCTATACGACCCCGTAGAGCAGCTTTTGCTAAGACACGTGCGGTTTCTTGAAAACTCGCTTCAGATATGAAACTTTGAGTATTCAGAGATGCTCTTGTTATTCCCAATAAAATAGCTCGGTAACAGATTGCTTCGTCCAAAGCCCGCCCCGTTCGTTCCGCTCGCAACAATCCTATTAGTTCTCCGGGTGAAAAAACATTAGACATTCCATCTTCTGAAACTAAAACTTTTGATGTTATTTGACGTACAATAATTTCGATATGCCTATTATGAATCTGGACGCCCTGGGATCGATAAACCTTTTGTATTTTATTAACCAAAGAGATACGACTTTGCGCTATAGTTAGTTCGACACCAATCAAGAATCCCCAAGGAATTCCAAGAATTCTTGTTATAGGCTCGTTCCAACCCTCAACTCTCTTTTCTAGGTTCATTGATATTGAATCAATCGAACGTACTTCCAAGACTTGTTCCACTTTTGGAAGACCCTGCGTTATATCACCAGATCTTGATTTTTCATATATAAATGTAACTAAAGAATCCCCCGTATAAAAGATTTCTCCATAATGTCCATGAACAGTTGCTCCTGGCGTGGCTAAATAGGGTTTAGCTGCTCTAATTATTATAGAATCAACTTGAACAATTAAAACTTGGCCTGGCTTTAGGTGGGGCCCGTGTTTCGCTATACATGAAGTTTCACAAATAAACTGCCCAAGACTAATTATTGTGGGTCTTTCTTCACAAAAATGACAATGGATAAAATACCAATTCAAAAAAAATGGATTCAAAAATTTTTTACTGCATAGATCGGGATTCGAAATCCTTCGATTTTCATCCATTAAATAATATTGAATTATGTCAAAAGTCTGTTTTAAATTGTCAAGTTGAAAATATTTCATTACCAAAATTGGATTATGGGTTAGGAAACGGTCAAAATGCGTAATTGGAAGGGCTATTCCTAAGGAACCC